TAGTAATATGAATATGCGGAATTTATCAATCAACAAAAAGGTATAAATATAAATAATTTGATTTCTTTTTTTATTCAAAGAATAAATAAGTGTAAATAGAAATGATGAAATAAGAAACAACGGCCAATGTCATAAAAATGATGAATCATAAATAGAGTTTAGGTTCGAATTCCATAGATAATATGAATGGGGATTGTCTATAATGATAGAGAAATACAACATCTCCGCATATATAATTCTTAATTCTTATTCATCTACTTTGATATATATTATATTAATAATATATTTCTATTTATTTTTAAAAATGGGTTGGTTAAGTTTGAAAATGCACTCATTGAATGAGTAAACAATTGAATTGGATTCGGTTGGATAGTACCAACGAAATCGAGTACTAATTCCCATTTCTTATTGAATTAACCGATCTACTTGCTATCGGACATTTTTTTATTTTTGTTTGCAAAAAAAATTTCGACATATAATACTTTATTATTATGAGAATCAATCCTACTACTTCTACTTCGGGTCCTGGGGTTTCCGCTCTTGAAGAAAAAAACCTGGGGCGTATTGCTCAAATCATTGGTCCGGTACTGGATGTATCCTTTCCACCGGGCAAGATGCCTAATATTTACAACGCTTTGGTAGTTAAAGGTCAAGATACGGTTGGCCAGCAAATTAATGTAACTTGCGAGGTACAGCAATTATTAGGAAATAATCGAGTTAGAGCTGTAGCTATGAGTGCTACAGATGGTCTGATGAGAGGAATGGAAGTGATTGATACAGGAGCTCCTCTAAGTGTTCCAGTTGGTGGGGCGACTCTCGGACGAATTTTCAACGTTCTTGGAGAGCCTGTTGATAATTTGGGTCCTGTAGATACTCGCACAACATCTCCTATTCATAGATCTGCGCCTGCCTTTATACAGTTAGATACAAAATTATCTATTTTTGAAACGGGGATTAAAGTAGTGGATCTTTTAGCTCCTTATCGTCGTGGAGGAAAAATCGGGCTATTCGGGGGGGCCGGAGTGGGTAAAACCGTACTCATCATGGAATTGATCAACAACATTGCAAAAGCTCATGGAGGTGTATCCGTATTTGGCGGAGTGGGCGAACGCACTCGTGAAGGAAATGATCTTTACATGGAAATGAAAGAATCTGGGGTGATTAATGAACAAAATATTGCGGAATCAAAAGTCGCTCTAGTCTATGGTCAGATGAATGAACCGCCGGGAGCTCGTATGAGAGTTGGCTTGACTGCCCTAACCATGGCGGAATATTTCCGGGATGTTAATGAACAGGACGTACTTCTATTTATCGACAATATTTTTCGTTTCGTCCAAGCAGGATCCGAAGTATCCGCTTTATTAGGAAGAATGCCTTCCGCTGTAGGTTATCAACCCACTCTTAGTACAGAAATGGGTTCTTTGCAAGAAAGAATTACTTCTACCAAAGAGGGATCCATAACTTCTATTCAAGCCGTTTATGTACCTGCGGACGATTTGACGGACCCCGCTCCTGCCACAACATTTGCGCATTTAGATGCTACTACCGTACTATCAAGAGGACTCGCTGCAAAAGGTATCTATCCAGCAGTAGATCCTTTAGATTCAACATCAACTATGCTCCAACCTAGAATTGTTGGTGAGGAACATTATGAAACTGCGCAAAAAGTTAAGCAAACTTCACAACGTTACAAAGAACTTCAGGACATTATAGCTATCCTTGGGTTGGACGAATTGTCCGAAGAGGATCGTTTAACCGTAGCAAGAGCACGAAAAATTGAGCGTTTCTTATCACAACCCTTCTTCGTAGCAGAAGTTTTTACCGGTTCTCCAGGAAAATATGTTGGTCTAACAGAAACAATTAGGGGTTTTCAACTGATCCTTTCCGGGGAATTAGATGGTCTTCCGGAACAGGCCTTTTATTTGGTAGGTAATATCGATGAAGCTACCGCGAAGGCTATGAACTTAGATGTGGAGAGCAAATTGAAGAAATGACCTTAAATCTATGTGTACTGACCCCTAATCGAATTGTTTGGGATTCGGAAGTGCAAGAAATCATTTTATCGACTAATAGCGGCCAAATTGGTGTATTACCAAATCACGCACCTATTGCCACGGCTGTAGATATAGGAATTTTGAGAATACGTCTTAACGACCAATGGTTAACAATAGCTCTGATGGGCGGTTTCGCTAGAATAGGCAATAATGAAATAACCATTTTAGTAAATGATGCAGAGAGGGGCAGTGACATTGATCCGCAAGAAGCTCAACAAACTCTTGAAATAGCTGAAGCTAATTTAAGTAGCGCTGAAGGCAAGAGACAAACAATTGAGGCAAATTTAGCTCTCCGACGAGCTAGGACGCGCGTCGAGGCTATCAATACAATTTTATAACTAGTTGTTGGTGCGTCCGAATAGAATATAGAAGAATAAAGAAAAAGAAATTTTGATTATACACCATATTCTATTTGGATTCTACCGATTGAATCCAATCAAGTGTAATCAGATTTTGGTGCAACAAGAAACAACTCAAAAAATAGAAAAAATAAGAAGTAGTAGGGTATGGAAAAGATAAAAAAAAAATCAAAAAAAGAAGGTGGGTAGAAATACTTATTAGATACCATTGGCTGTGCGGTATCTAATAAGTTCTACCTACTATTGGATTTGAACCAATGACTCCTGCCGTATGAAAGCAATACTCTAACCGCTGGGTTAAGTAGGTCATTTATTATCATAAAGAAAAAAAAAGGAACCCGTCACATTGATAGATTATAGATGGAATCTTATTTCTAAGCAATACCCTTGACAGGAAACAGATCAGAGAGCTATCATGTCAGATTATGCAATACTCACCTTGACAAGAATTTATATAATGATAAAATATTTATCACAAACACAAGGGCCATAGCTCAGTTGGTAGAGCACCTCGTTTACACGCGCGCCAATGTTTTTTCAGAGGAGTCCATCATGTAATCAACAGAATTTATCTTAGTAAAAAGTCGACGTCTTACTCCATGGATTCGAAGGAACAAGAGAACAATAGCCTGACAAATGGTTGGTTGGTCCAATTGAGGTCCCAATTTAGGCGCCAAGAAATAGAACCCATCATTGATTTGATAATTGATAAGGTGAATATTCAGTCCATTCAATGCTAGGCATAATGAGTATAAGTACCTCAAAAAAATCTCTTTTTGTCCTATGAACTTGAAGGTGTATGAAGTTTCATATTTGATGCTTTGGGCAGAGCGATAGAGACTCCATTTAACTTAGGTTGATATAGGCCGAAGGCAGACCTACGTCAAGATAACTCTTTTTTGAAACACTTTGGTATTGCTACTGAATAAAAATAAAGAGTCAGAGCACGCGGAGCCATCTCGTTATCTTTCTGTTAAGAAAAAGGATGGCGGACTCGCTGATATTTATATCAGTTGATGAAAGAGCCCAATGCAAAAAAAATGCACGTTGGGTCTTTGAAACAGTTCGAATCATTTTGATAATAATAAGTTTGATCTGTTTTACCGAGAAGGTCTACGGTTCGAGTCCGTATAGCCCTAATTTTTCATTAATGTAAATTTCCAATTCAAAAATCGTAATTCGATATATCATATATATCATAAAGTAATAAATAGAATCGAGTAATCGAAAAATACAAATTTTAGGAGGTTTCAATGAAGTATCCTCCTAAATTTACTAGACGATTTCGTATCGTTTATAGTAATGAATGTCATTTTTCTTAAATTGAAAAAAAGAAATCTATTAGAAAAATTTATTTTTATTTCTTTTGGTTATATCAGCTTAGTGTTTGGATTCTCACCGAAGGTTTTGGCCGCGGGGAGCCACAATCCAGGACTAAGCCTTGGTTCCCCCTAGCCCGGATCGAACCCCTTGAAGATCGGCTCGCTCAAAAGAGCATCCGAGAAGAACGAGAGGAATTGTCAAAAGACATGAAACGGATGGCGATGAGGGTCCAACACAGCAGGATACAGATGGTGCGTGTATGCGCGAATAGGAGAATAAACTATCTCCCATTCCATTCATTCGTCAAATTAGAACCGAATTTCTAATTTTGGTTTAGATTCTATGTAGATCAAGAACTACATGAGTTGCTTAACTTACTACGTGAGTTTGATTATAATTGTCAGTCATGGATAGATTCTCTATTTTATAGAGACATAGAATTTCCTCAGCTCTACGAGGTGGAGAGTGCCGTCGCCAAGATGCCCGGAAATCAAGCCCAAACGATTTTGGGAGAGCCCATTGAAACGCTTACTTCTTTATCAACCCAGCAATGAGCAAACTTAGCCAAAAAAGCAGGTTATTCAATAATTAATTCAATTATAAATAAAATATTTGATCATCGAAAAACTGAAAGGCATTTACCCAACCGACGGTTGGGTAAATGAACGAGGAGTCCGCGAAAAAGCCTTTTCAAAAAATATAAAAAATTCCATCCATAAAATGGAAGTTCCAACAACAACAACAACAAATCCCCATTCTCTTACCGGGGTCAACCAAGGGAATTTCCCCAGTTTTCCACAATTGGAAAATAGAGCAAATTCGAATCTTTAAAATTCGATCCAAAAAGGTAAGTGACCGGTAATTGTTCTTATTTTATTTGATACATTTCGGTGAGTAATATTCGTGAATTAGGTGAAGGAAGGTACGGAAAGAGAGGGATTCGAACCCTCGGTAAACAAAAGCCTACATAGCAGTTCCAATGCTACGCCTTGAACCACTCGGCCATCTCTCCTAAAGAATCTTATGATTATGACCTAGAAAACGAGTAAATAGCGAGTCATTCATAGTATTGCAGTCTTCATCTTATTGCAGTATAGGTATGCCTGATCAATTATAAAAACAATAGAAAAAAAAAAATAGAAAACGTTTCATCAAAGAAAGATCTTCCTTCGGGGGTTCGATGGATAAAAAATCTTTTTTTATTGTTAAAAGAAAAGACATTACATTAAAAACAAAAGATATATATCTTTTGATTTTATCAATA